GGTAAGAAATCCCGGGATCTAGAAATTCATTTCGTACAATTGAACCTTTTCAAACTGTTTCTTTTTGAGAACCAAAAAAACTTGTGCCAAAATAACAGATGCGAAGAAGAACAAAAGGCCTTGGACGCGCAATGGATCCTGAAGCACTATTTCTGCATCCCCTTGACCAAACCCTCCCACATTAGGATTGCTTGTTAATGGTTGATCGAGCTTGATCGATTCCCCCTCTGAAACAAGAAGTTCTGGCCCGGGGGGTATAATATCAATCACTTGGCGTCCATCCGACGCATCGACTATGGATATTTCATATCCCCCCTTTTCTTTACGTAGTATTTTTTTGACTATACCTGTTGACGTAGCATTATAGACCGTATTGTTACTCTTGCTACCATCAGGATAGATCTGTCCCCTTCCTCGGTTTCCCCCTACATATATGGGATATTTTAAGAAATGAACGTCTTTTTTCGTAGCGGGATCGGGGGAAAGAATGGGAAAGACAATTTCACTATATTTCTTACCGGGAACAGGGCCTATCACAAGAATATTTTTTTTATTGGGACGATAACTCTGAAAAGAGAGATTTCCTATCTTTTCTTTCAACTCAGGAGAAATACGGTCGGGCGGCGCTAATTCGAATCCCTCGGGCAAAATAAGAACAGCACCCACATTCAACCCTCCCTTTTTACCATTAGCAAGAACTTGTTTCAGCTGCATATCATAAGGGATTCGAATAACTGCTTCAAATACAGTATCAGGAAGCACTGCTTGGGGAACTTCAATATCCACGGGCTTATTAGCTAAATGGCAATTGGCACATACAATTCGTCCAGTTGCTTCCCGCGGGTTTTCATAACCCTGCTGCGCAAAAATGGGATATGCATTTGAAATAGATGTGCGAGTTATTACGTATATCATGATCGATACAGAAATCGATCGAATCATCTGTTCCTTTAACCAAGAAAAAGTATTTCTATTTTCCATGTCCAATCGCGGATCCCGGAATTTCTACAATAAATTAGATAGGTAGCTAAGCTAATATAGTTCCCTATACACGAGTCTGTTGTCATTCTACTGCAACAGTTGTACTGGAATGATGAATACCTTGAGCAGGTAGAAATAGAAAGAATTTTGCTCAAAAGGAAAAGGGCTTTCTTTCTAAAGGAAGAAAGAAGCTAATTTGATTAATATTAGGAAATCAAATGAGTGAGTTTATGCTTCACTAATTGAATGATAAATGACTACAAGCGAAGGAGATATACGGTTTAAACAAAAAAAGACCCAAAATTTCAAACACGTGTCTAGAATCACAGGAAAACTACAAACAAAAATAGTGAAAATTAGCTCGTTAGGAGCCCATCCAAGATTGTTGTAGACCCAACGAATTAGTAGTTCCCAACCGCGGGTGGAGTGAAATCCAACAAAAAAATCAGTAACTAAAAGAATAAAAAAAGCTTTTATTGAGTCATTTAAGTTATAGAAGAATTCCTGAACCCAAGAATTCAAAATGACAAGTTCTTCTTTACCCAGAAAAAAAGAACCACTTAGAATAGCCAAACAGATTATATTTGTTGAGAAATGCAAAATGATATGGAGATGATCCTCATTATCTATTTTGGCCAATTGTATTATTTCCTTGTGTATTCCTATAGAAGGCTTTTGTACATGTGTCTTCGGTTTCTCTTTTATCATTTCGTCCAAGAGAAAAAGTTCTTCTAATTCTATGAATCCTTCTAGAATCCTTTTCTCTTGAATATCAGTTAAGAAAGTTTCGTATTGCTTGGTATTCCACCAATTCTTAATCCAAAGTTCCAGACATTTGTTAAAAGAGAAAGAGACTCCCCAGGGCAAAAGTACGATAAATACAAGATATAGGAAAGAAGGCAATGCTTTCTTTTTTTTCATTTTTGATCTGTAAATTGAGTTGTTAACGAATCCGCTTCATTCGCTGACTCTATATTATATTTCTTTTCTTTGAAGCAAAACAAAAATTCTATAACAAGGTTTGAGACCTTGTGTTTGTATCTATTTATCTTTTTGTATACTAGTGGACTTTCATTGTATTGGGTTCTTTCTTAGATCTAACATATAAAAATGGAAGAATATTATGCCATATATCTCACTTGGACAAAACAAATTAGAAGCAATTTTCTCTTATCCTCGTTTGTTCCTTCCTTTAGATAAATACTCGAAATAGATAAATACTCGAAAACCCCCTTACAATTTCAAAAAATTGCAATTGGTACTCAAAATACTTCAAGTGGTATGCGCAAGAAATAGGCTAATTCGGCAGCTTTTTGTTCAATTTCTCGTGGAGTAAAAAACTTCTCATCAGTACGAGTCAAGGGAATAACTCCCTGGCCCCGGATTTCCATATAAAGGATACGACGAGGATAAAGACCCTCTTTAACCTGAATTCTAATTGATTGGATATCCCGCACAAGGAATCGAAGGAAGATGCGACGTTTTATTCCAGGGAATCCCCAACGAAAAATGCACACTATTCCCTCTTTTCTATCGAATCGGTCATAACCACTGCCTACATTCCACAAAATAGTGCACCACAAATAGGAGCTAATGAATAGGCCCGCGATTCCGTAGAAAGACATCACGACCCCCTGTGGAAAAAAAAGAATTTGTTGAGATGGAAGTACGGATATCATATTCTTACCAAGATAACTGGAAGCCCCAACCGCGAAGAATCCTAATGAACCTAGAAAAAGAATACAGGCCCAGAAAAAATTACCTCTTTTTCGAGAACCTTTTAGAAGTTCTATCCATATGTGTTCTGATCGCCAATTCATATTAGATATACTAAATCCAGTAGCGGCCAATTGAAATTGAAATTGAGAGAATAAGCTAAATGATTTTGACTTTACTTTTTTTGATTCTGAAATAGCCTTCAGCAGCTAGTACTCCTGTGAAATAATCGGTTAGATACATTGACTTTCTATTCAAAAAAATTCGTGGATCCGCTTAAAATAAAAAAAAACTCGCTATACTCGGCTACGCATATGCATGCATTTATGCTCGTAGCGTATATCCGCATACATAGACGTTTTTCATTTGTGTGTAGAAAGAGCTATATACCCTATCATATTATATTACTTACACTAAAAAATATCTGTATTATGATCCTGGAAATACATTGAGAAAATTTGTCCCCGTCGGTTCTAGACAATCTTATTTTTCTGAACATAAAGAAATAAAGAAGCCATTGCAATTGCTGGAAATACTAAGCCTACTAAAGGCACGAAAATAGAGGGTAAGTTAAAATCTGTCATAGATTATGTGTCTCAATTAAAATTTACTATTTCTATCTATTCGAAATATATCTTAAGATTCTTATGATATAATTAAGTATATCTATTATAAGGAATATTGACTATTGTATTTTTTAGTTTACAAAATAAGGATTTTTTATAGAATACTAAAGTATTCTATATCTAAAAAAAAAAATGAATGGAATGGATAATAAGAAAGTTGCAAAAAAGAGGAACTAATTAAAAAGATTTGATTTTTCTTTTCCCATTCTCATGGCCTTTCTATTCTTCTAATCGAACTTGAAATTGGATTCAAAAGAAAGCGGTTGTGAGAATAAAACAAATACCTCTTTAAGAATACCCTTTAATTTAAAAAGTAGAAGTCGAATAGAGTACCCGGTTGAAGGGTAATGATCATACGTCTGTAATGCATTGTATGTCCCAGAATAGGTCCCAAACACCAAAGAAGAGTTCGACCCAATGCTTTATTTCTGTCTTAGTGAATCCCGATTCGACATTAAAAGTATATTGATTCTTTCCCAATAAACGAAGACTCTTTTCTGTAAATACTGCGTATTTGATTCCATTATCATATGATAATACTGTATTTTTATTTGTATTTGTTTATTGTATTATACCTTTCTATATTCTAGATATATAGAATAGAATAATCTTGATTTGTCAAGTCTCATGATCATATCAAGATCTATTTAAATTCGGCTCAATCTTTTTTTAGAAAAAAAAAGATTGAGCCGAATTTAATTGCAATCAATTAGAAGAATAAAGAAGAATTACTGCATTTCGTAACTGATTTTTTCTCTTTCTATTTCGCTTCTTTTTTATTTAGACCCTCTTTAGATCTAGTTTTATCTACTTAATCTATGGTATCTACCGGCGCGAACTCGAATGTGATCGCCTTCCATACTTCACAAGCTGCGGCTAGTTCAGGACTCCATTTGCAAGCTTGTTTGATAATTTCATTACCTTCACGAGCAAGATCGCGCCCTTCGTTACGAGCTTGTACACAGGCTTCTAAAGCCACCCGATTAGCTGCTGCACCAGGTGCATTACCCCAAGGATGTCCTAAAGTTCCCCCACCAAATTGTAATACGGAATCGTCTCCAAAGATTTCGGTCAGAGCTGGCATATGCCAAACATGAATACCTCCTGAAGCCACCGGTATAACACCTGGCATGGATACCCAGTCCTGAGTGAAAAAGATACCGCGAGCACGATCTTTTTCAATAAAATCATCGCGCAATAAATCAACAAAACCTAAAGTCATTTCGCGTTCCCCTTCTAACTTACCTACTACTGTACCGGCGTGGATATGATCTCCCCCAGACATACGCAATGCTTTAGCTAATACACGGAAATGCATACCATGATTTTTCTGTCTATCAATAACTGCATGCATTGCTCGGTGAATGTGAAGAAGTAGGCCGTTGTCGCGGCAATAATGAGCCAAACTGGTATTTGCGGTGAATCCTCCAGTTAAGTAGTCATGCATTACAATAGGAGCCCCTAATTCCCTTGCAAATACAGCTCTCTTAATCATTTCTTCGCATGTACCTGCAGTCGCATTTAAGTAATGCCCCTTGATTTCACCGGTTTCGGCTTGTGCTTTATAAAGTGCTTCGGCACAAAAGACAAAACGGTCTCTCCAGCGCATAAATGGTTGTGAGTTTACGTTTTCATCATCTTTGGTAAAATCAAGTCCACCGCGTAGACACTCATAACACGCTCTACCGTAATTTTTTGCGGATAATCCCAATTTTGGTTTAATAGTACATCCCAAGAAAGGACGGCCATACTTGTTCAACTTATCCCTTTCAACTTGGATACCGTGAGGCGGACCTTGGAAAGTTTTTGAATAAGTAGGGGGAATTCGTAGATCCTCCAAACGTAGAGCGCGTAGGGCTTTGAAACCAAATACGTTACCCACAATGGAAGTAAACATGTTAGTAACAGAACCCTCTTCAAATAGGTCTAATGGATAAGCTACATAACAGATATATTGATCTCCTTCCCCAGGAACGGGCTCGATGTGATAGCATCGTCCTTTGTAACGATCAAGACTGGTAAGTCCATCAGTCCAAACAGTTGTCCATGTACCAGTAGAAGATTCTGCAGCTACTGCAGCCCCTGCTTCTTCAGGCGGAACCCCGGGCTGAGGAGTTACTCGGAATGCTGCCAAGATATCAGTATCCTTGGTTTCGTACTCCGGGGTGTAGTAAGTCAATTTATAATCCTTAACACCAGCTTTAAATCCAACACTTGCTTTAGTTTCTGTTTGTGGTGACATAAGTCCCTCCCTACAACTCATGAATTAAGAATTCTCACAACGACAGGGTCTACTCGATATGGATTAGGCGTAAATGAAACCTTTGCAATTCAAAAAAAGATATTCAATTAATATCAACTCATTAAATAAAAAAAAGAGTATGCTTAAGTTAATGAATATGTTTCATTCATATATAATGCGTACACCCTGTGTACGTTCTATCCTATAGGAATTCTACTATAGGAATTCGATAGGAATTGAGTTGTTGTTATGGTAAGTTAATATGGTTCGTTATTAAACCGTGGATTTGATTCACCAAATCCATCATTATTGTATACTCTTTGATAGATATAGCGCAACCCAAACCAATCCCTAATCCTTATTTTACAATTTTACAAGTTCTTAATGGGCCCTTTCATATTTGGAATCTAAATACCTAAATACTAAGAAAATTCTCTGTTGACAGCAATCTATGCTTCACAGTAGTATATATTTTGTATATCGAAGTCCTAGATAGGAAAGTAGAGTAGGCACAGATCCTTCACAAAAGGCGAAATGTATATGAAAAAAAAAGATTGATTGAACTTTCCAACGGACTCATTCCATGAGTAAACGATTGAATGGGATTCGCTTGGGCAACGAAATCAAGTTCTAGTCCCCTTTTCTTTTTTATTGAATTAACTAATTCATTTCCTTGTGACTTTTGGATTTTTGGATATTTTTTTTGATTGGATTTGGCATTATTCAACAAGAAAAAAAAAGAAAAATTTCGACAAATTCCTTTTTTTTTATTATGTGATAATTATGAGAACCAATCCTACTACTTCGCGTCCCGGGGTTTCCACAATTGAAGAAAAAAGTGCAGGGCGTATTGATCAAATTATTGGACCCGTGCTGGATATCACTTTTCCCCCGGGCAAGTTGCCTTATATTTATAACGCTTTGATAGTCAAGAGTCGAGACATTGCCGATAAGCAAATTAATGTGACTTGTGAGGTACAACAATTATTAGGAAATAATCGAGTTAGAGCTGTAGCTATGAGTGCTACAGACGGGTTAATGAGAGGAATGGAAGTGATTGACACTGGAGCTCCTCTAAGTGTTCCAGTCGGTGGAGCTACTCTCGGACGAATTTTTAACGTTCTTGGAGAGCCTATTGACAATTTGGGTCCTGTAGATACTAGTGCAACATTCCCTATTCATAGATCCGCGCCTGCCTTTATCGAGTTAGATACGAAATTATCTATCTTTGAAACAGGTATTAAGGTGGTCGATCTTTTAGCTCCTTATCGGCGTGGAGGAAAAATCGGACTATTTGGGGGGGCAGGAGTAGGTAAAACAGTACTCATCATGGAATTAATCAATAACATTGCTAAAGCTCATGGGGGTGTATCCGTATTTGGCGGAGTAGGGGAACGGACTCGTGAAGGAAATGATCTTTATATGGAAATGAAGGAATCCGGAGTAATTAATGAAAAAAATATTGAGGAATCAAAGGTAGCTCTAGTCTATGGCCAAATGAATGAACCGCCGGGAGCTCGTATGAGAGTTGGTTTAACTGCCCTAACTATGGCAGAATATTTCCGAGATGTTAATAAGCAAGACGTGCTTTTATTCATCGATAATATCTTTCGTTTTGTTCAAGCAGGATCGGAAGTATCCGCCTTATTAGGGAGAATGCCCTCCGCAGTGGGTTATCAACCTACCCTTAGTACAGAAATGGGTTCTTTGCAAGAAAGAATTACTTCTACCAAAAAGGGATCTATAACTTCGATCCAAGCAGTTTATGTACCTGCGGACGATTTGACCGACCCTGCTCCTGCCACAACATTTGCACATTTGGACGCTACTACCGTACTTTCCAGAGGATTAGCTTCCAAGGGTATTTATCCCGCAGTAGATCCTTTAGATTCAACCTCAACTATGTTACAGCCTCGGATCGTTGGCAACGAACATTATGAAACTGCGCAAAGAGTTAAGGAAACTTTACAACGTTACAAAGAACTTCAGGACATTATCGCAATTCTTGGGTTGGATGAATTATCGGAGGAGGACCGTTTAACTGTAGCAAGAGCACGAAAAATTGAGCGGTTCTTATCACAACCGTTCTTTGTGGCAGAAGTTTTTACCGGTTCTCCAGGAAAGTATGTTGGTCTTGCAGAAACAATTAGGGGATTTCAACTAATCCTTTCCGGAGAATTAGATGGCCTACCTGAACAGGCTTTTTATTTGGTGGGGAACATCGATGAAGCTAGCACGAAAGCTATAAACTTAGAAGAGGAGAGCAAATTGAAGAAATGAAATTAAATCTTTATGTACTGACTCCTAAACGAATTATTTGGGATTGTGAAGTGAAAGAAATCATTTTATCTACTAATAGCGGCCAAATTGGTGTATTACCAAACCACGCTCCCATTAACACAGCTGTAGATATGGGCCCTTTGAGAATACGCCTCCTCAACGACCAATGGTTAACGGCGGTTCTGTGGAGTGGTTTTGCGAGAATAGTTAATAATGAGATCATCATTTTAGGAAATGATGCAGAACTGGGTAGTGACATTGATCCAGAAGAAGCTCAACAGGCACTTGAAATAGCCGAAGCTAACTTGAGTAGAGCTGAGGGTACGAAAGAATTGGTTGAAGCGAAGCTAGCTCTAAGACGAGCTAGGATACGAGTCGAGGCTGTCAATTGGATTCCCCCATCCAATTGAAGACAATCCAAAGGTTTCGTTGATACAAAGAAAAAGGAAAGAAGGGTAGAAAAAGTTATTAGATAGCAAAGCGAAGTAAGTCCAATGCTATCTAGTAATTTTTCTACCTACCTACCTACTATTGGATTTGAACCAATGACTCCCGCCGTATGAAAGCAATACTCTAACCACTGAGTTAAGTAGGCAATTTATCACCACAAAAGAAGCCCCATTACTTCGATCGATTATAGATCGAATCCTTTTTATAAGCAATACCGCTCCGTTATTGGTATGTTTATGTTATGTTATTGGTATGTTTATGTTATGTTTATATTATGTTATTGGTATGTTTATGTTATATAGTAAACGGATCAAAGGGATATCCTCTGGCATTAGAGAATATTCATCTTGACAAGAAATTATCTATATGTTAAGATATCGCTGACAAGGGCTATAGCTCAGTTCGGTAGAGCAACTCGCTTACACGTGCGCCAATGCTTTTCAAGGGAACTTGTTATGCAATGAACATAATTGACCTTATTGCAAAATCAATGTCTTACTTCATGGATTCGAAAGAATAGGAGAACAGTAGCCTGACAAACAGTCGGTTCAGTCCGATTCAGGCGCCAATTCGGGTGCCTAATCAAATAGAACCCCTATTGATTTGCTAGTTGATAAGGTAAATATCCAGCCCACTCAATGCTAGGCGTAATGAGGATAAGGGCCTCCAAAAAACTTCTTTTCGTTCTATGAACTTTAAGGTGTATGAAGTCTCATAGTCAACTCTTGCAGCGGAACGATAGAGACTCCATTTCACTTAGGTTGATTTAATTTAGGCCGGAGGCAGACCTAAGTCAAGGTAATCCTCCTTTGAAACACTTTGGTATTGCTCCTAGATAGATCATAATACAAATAATCAATCAGAGCATAGGGAGCCATCTTATTATCTTTCCCTAAAGAAAAACTATGGTGGATTAACTGATCTTTACATCAGTTGATGAAAGAGCCCAATGCAGAAAAATGCATGTTGGGTCTTTGAAACAGTTCGAATCATTTCGATAATAATCCGTTTGATCTGTTTTACCGAGAAGGTCTACGGTTCGAATCCGTATAGCCCTAATATATACGTCTTTTTTTCCATTTTCGGATGGATATCTTATGTTTCCTTTAGTATCGTTTTCTTTTCCTTATTTAGTACTTGTTTATAGACTCGACGGTCGATTGCGCCATAGAATAGAGATAAAAGCATTACTATAGGCTCATTCATCTAAAATCATAGAGACAGGAAAAGAAAAAAGAATTTTTAGCAAATCAATAGAAGGAAGGATCCCTTACCTGATTTGAATTCCATCCTGCTTCAAATAGGATATGCTCTAAGTCCCTAGACTTTCCTATAATGACTGCAACGATTTTCTCCATTTTGATTTTCTCCATTTTGCGAATTCCTATTTTGTTTGAAGTATATTACATATATACATTATCAAAATATACATTATCTAAATCGATCTACTTTAAATAGAAAAAATCGAAAGAAAATCAAAAAAAAAAAGAAAGAGTAAATAATAAAACAGGATATTCTGTTTCATAATTCTGAAATAGAGTTCTTTTTTTTTAGTATTACTCCTCATTAGGCTGCATACATTAGTCATCCTATTTTAATTAGGTACTAATCTAATTAGTAGTAAGTATTTTCTTTTTTATTTAATAGTCTCTGACTATTATTAAATAAAGGGTAGAGCAATTCTTTTTTCTAGAGATTCTAGAGAAAGCGAGACAAAGTAAAACGAAAGAGTTTTCTTTGTATAAGAATAGGTCTATACCATATCTAAATAGAAGGGAAATAAAAAAGAAAGGAAGTGGGGATTCCATTGGATGAATCCTTAAGGAAGACATGGCACAAAAGAAACAAAGGCTAAAGTAAGCGGTCTTTGTCTTTGGTTTAAGCAAAACAGATTCTTGTTTCACCGAGGAAAAGAGAGAAGTTTTGGATAAATTGACAATGCCAACTTGAATTGACTAATTCAGTTCCGCCTATTCCACATTAATGGGAGTACATTTATGTTTCTGCTTCACGAATATGATATTTTTTGGACATTTCTAATAATAGCAAGCCTTATTCCTATTTTGGTATTTTGGATTTCAGGACTTTTAGCCCCGGTTAGTGAAGGACCAGAGAAGCTTTCTAGTTATGAATCGGGTATAGAACCCATGGGGGGGGCTTGGTTACAATTCCGAATACGCTATTACATGTTTGCGCTAGTTTTTGTTGTTTTTGATGTGGAAACGGTCTTTCTCTATCCTTGGGCAATGAGTTTCGACGTATTGGGTGTATCCGTTTTTATCGAAGCTTTTATTTTTGTGCTTATCCTAGTTGTTGGTTTAGTTTATGCATGGCGAAAAGGAGCCTTGGAATGGTCTTAACTGAATATTCAGACAAAAAAAAAAAAGAAGGAAAAGATTCCATTGAGACAGTTATGAGTTTGATTGAGTTTCCGTTACTTGACCAAACAAGTTCCAATTCTGTTATTTCAACTACACCAAATGATCTTTCAAATTGGTCAAGACTCTCCAGTTTATGGCCCCTTCTATATGGTACCAGTTGTTGTTTCATTGAATTTGCTTCATTAATAGGCTCACGATTCGACTTTGATCGTTATGGATTGGTACCAAGATCAAGTCCTAGGCAAGCAGACCTAATTTTAACAGCTGGTACGGTAACAATGAAAATGGCTCCATCTTTAGTGCGATTATATGAGCAAATGCCTGAACCGAAATACGTCATTGCTATGGGAGCCTGTACTATTACAGGGGGAATGTTCAGTACGGATTCCTATAGTACTGTTCGGGGAGTTGATAAGTTAATTCCTGTGGATGTCTACCTACCGGGTTGCCCGCCTAAACCAGAGGCTGTTATAGATGCCCTAACAAAACTTCGCAAGAAGATATCGCGAGAAATAGTTGAGGATCGAACTCTATGTCAAAGTCAAAAGAAAAATAGATGTTTTACTACCAGTCACAAGCTTTATGTTCGGCGCAGTACTCACACTGGAACTTACGAACAAGAATTGCTCTATCAATCACCATCTACTTTAGATATATCTTCTGAAACTTTTTTCAAATCCAAAAGTCCAGTATCTTCCTACAAATTAGTGAATTAGGGGGGGTTCTTTTGTTCAGAAAAAGAAAGAGCAGTGCAATCTTTCAAACTTGCATTTGAAATGTGAAATATTTATACAAAGGGGGAGAGATCAAGACAATGCAGCAGGGTTGGTTATCTAATTGGCTAGTCAAACATGAGGTGGTTCATAGATCTTTGGGCTTCGATCACCGAGGAATAGAGACTTTACAAATAAAAGCAGGGGATTGGGATTCCATTGCTGTCATTTTATATGTATATGGTTACAATTATTTACGTTCCCAATGTGCTTATGACGTAGCACCCGGTGGATTTTTAGCTAGCGTGTATCATCTTACGAGAATACAGTATGGTATAGATAACCCAGAAGAAGTATGCATAAAAGTCTTTGCCCAAAAGGATAATCCTAGAATCCCGTCTGTCTTCTGGGTTTGGAGAAGTGCCGATTTTCAAGAACGCGAATCTTATGATATGGTGGGAATTTCTTATGATAATCATCCACGCCTTAAACGTATCTTAATGCCGGAAAGTTGGATAGGCTGGCCCTTACGTAAGGACTATATAACCCCCAATTTCTATGAAATACAAGATGCTCATTGAATTATAATAAATTCATGCTCACTTATACAGCACAACTCCAGATTTTATTCAAGTCAAGGAATATTTTTACGTTCTGTTCCTAGACGAAACGAAATACCTATTATATTCTAATTAATTCCTATTATACAAAAAGGTCCAGATAGATTAATTCCTATTATACAAAAGGGGTCCAGATAGACTGAGCGAAAAAGGGCTTCATTTTGATTTTACAATTTGAAAAATCACATATTTGTTTCCTTCGTATGAACAGAAAAATACAATGACTCAAAGAAGTTCCTACCACGAACTTTGTACCGCGCGCATTACTTAGAACAACTAGGAAAGTAAGATAAGCAAGAATAAAAAAATATTCTTCGGAATAGCGGAATACAAAATTAATAAGAAATGCAAAAATGAAGAAAGGAGCACCTAATATCACCTCCTTCTATACTATAAAGAAAAGAACCAGAGATTTTAATCCTTTTCTAAAAAGAAAAAGAAGTGTTTAGAGATTTATCCACTTAGTCTATACTATCTAGATTATTAATGAATATGTACCCCAATCCATCTCGAGGTATTTGTATCAATATCTATTCAGTAGATCCCTTTTTTTTTCTGTGCCAGGAACCAGATTTGAACTGGTGACACGAGGATTTTCAGTCCTCTGCTCTACCAACTGAGCTATCCTGACCCTTTCTTGTGCATCATCCTAGTAGACTATTTGCATCTATGTCAATTAAAGGGACTAAAAAATAAATAAAGTATTTCATTCCAAATTTGGAAATGGGAGGGGGGGGAGGGGTAGTCCTATGCATTGTGAATGGCTTACTTAATAATACTTCAAAATCGAATTAATAATCGAGATTCCTTGCCGATACTCTACTCTAATAAAAAAGAAATCATCTATTTAATGAATAGCATAAGATTCATTGAGTTCTCTTCGCACTCCTTTGTGAAAGAGTAGAATGAGAAAGCTAATGAATCTTAAACCCATTGATAAAATAAAAAAAAAAGATAAATACTATGGTTAGGGAATAAAAGAGGGTTTGGGGATAGAGGGACTTGAACCCTCACGACTTATAAAGTCGACGGATTTTCCTTTTACTAGAAATTTCATTGTTGTCAGTATTGACATGTAGAATGGGACTCTCTCTTTATCCTCGTCTGATTAATCCACTTTTGAAAAGATCTCAAAACAATGAATTGAAGGATTTGATTACTCAATATTCGATTGGAATGGATTCACAATAATTCTAAAAAAATTCAGAATTTTCTATTTCATAATCATTCCTAATTTCATTCTACAAAATAAATAAATAAAGAACCTATATTATGATATGGGTTCCGTGATTAATCGTTTGCTATGTCAGTATCTATACGTGTGTATTAGATGTATAAAGCCCTTCTTTCTCTAATTTCGAGGGAGTTCCACTTCCAACACAACGTAATTACCTCGATTCGTTAGAACAGCTTCCATTGAGTCTCTGCACCTATCCTTTTCCTTTGGGTTCTAGTTTGAGAACCACTTGTTTTTTCAAAAAAGGGATTTGGCTCAGGATTGCCCATCTTTCATTCCAGGGTTTCTCTGAATTTGGAAGTTACCACTTAGCAGGTTTCCATGCCAAGGCTCAATACAATCAAGTCCGTAGCGTCTACCGATTTCGCCATATCCCCATTTTCCTTTTCTTTGAAACCTGGATTCCTTGTGTAATTTCATCCATCTCTTAGTTTTTTTTTTGAATCATTGAATTCATTATTCGACGTAGTCTAGCAGCTCATCTCTATTTGAGAGACCCTGCTTATTGCAATTCAGAATTGCATTGATTCTATCGTTGATATATTTGCAATTCAATCGGAATCAATATATCCAAAAGTTTTTCTCTCCCCCGCCTCCCTCCTTTCTTTTTTAGAGTATTCAAAATCGTACTATAACGCTTGATATTCATTCTTTTTTTTTTTCTAATCTGAATTAGAAATTTCATTTGCTATGATTCTATCTTTTCCTTAGTGAAATATTTATTCTTAAATTATTAACAAAACAAAATATCTCAAAAAATGTATCTAATGATCGAATGAAAATGCCAAGAGATTGGCATTTTCTCTTTATTATATTATTCATATATACTTTATTATATTATTCATATATATTATTCTTTTCTATGTATTAGATTATTCGTCCGAGCCTTATCAAATTGAAAATATATGAAATCAAATCCAATATAGAAATTGGAATAGATTCTATTAGAAAAATCCATTTGCGAATTAGAGAAATAAAAAGAAAGTTCAATAAATTATATAATCCTATTTAAGAATATTATTTAGTTAAGCATATGAAGCTAACTTTATCTTTATGAAATTCTAGTATTTTTTTTTCTAAGTAGAACTTCCAATTTCGAACTAGTTAATAAGTAAGATTAATAATTAAGATCTGCTATTTTACAGATTTCCTATATATATTTCTATTTGTTACACTATTTCTGTTATGTAAGCCCACTTAGCTCAGAGGTTAGAGCATCGCATTTGTAATGCGAGGGTCATCGGTTCAAATCCGATAGTCGGCTTTTTTCTCTATCGATGTTCCATGAACAAGAATCTCTCCTTTTATCCCAATTAAATGGGGAATCCAGGGTCTATTCTATTATGTGGTTCTACCTTACAATTTTGCTAGATACAAAGCATAAAAATAAATAATATATATAAAAAAAATCCAAATGTTGATGAAATTCCATTTTTTGTGGTACTTTAGTGGATTTTACTCTGTTTATCCTTTAGTTTAATTCAGTTTTAATTTCGATGTATTCCGTAATGTAAATAGAATGAAATTTATTGTGTAAAATGAAATTTCAATAAAATCAAAAAGGAGTCTTCATGTCCCGTTATCGAGGACCTCGTTTAAAAAAAATACGCCGTCTGGGAGCTTTACCAGGACTCACTAGAAAAACGCCTAAATCCGGAAGTAGTCCGAAAAAGAAATTCCATTCTGGGAAAAAAGAGCAATATCGTATTCGTCTTCAAGAAAAACAGAAATTGCGTTTTCATTATGGTCTGACAGAACGACAATTACTTAGATATGTACATATCGCTGGAAACGCAAAAAGGTCAACAGGTCAGGTTTTACTACAATTACTTGAAATGCGTTTGGATAATATCCTTTTTCGATTGGGTATGGCTTCAACCATTCCTGGGGCCCGGCAATTAGTTAACCATAGACATATTTTAGTTAATGGTCGTATAGTTGATATACCAAGTTTTCGTTGCAAACCCCGAGATATTATTACTACGAAGGATAACCAAAGATCAAAACGTCTGGTTCAAAATTCTATTGCTTCATCCGATCCGGGCAAATTGCCAAAGCATTTGACGGTTGACACATTGCAATATAAAGGACTAGTAAAAAAAATTCTAGATAGGAAGTGGGTCGGTCTCAAAATAAATGAGTTGTTAGTTGTAGAATATTACTCTCGCCAGACTTGAACTTAACGAAAAAAAGGAAAGGTTCATAGAATTTTTTCCCCTTCCCCTTTCCCCGAACTAATTTGTTATTTCCTCTATGTGTATTTTACATACCACAGTAATTTGCTATAGAGAATTTCTATTAAATAAAGGTATTATTGCTGGAATAAATTGTTATTTAATTTGATACATTGTGATCGCTAACGTCGATGAATTAAGAGAAACGGAAAGAGAGGGATTCGAACCCTCGGTAAACAAAAGTCTACATAGCAGTTCCAATGCTACGCCTTGAACCGCTCGGCCATCTCTCCTCCATAATCTTATTATGGAAAATAAACTGAGTGAATAGCGAGTTTTCGTATTCCTACAGTACAGGTACAGCCACAATGGCTCGGGGATTCCATGGCTCTATTGGAAAAATTCCTTTTCATCTAAGCGGAAGGATCCAGGATTTTTTTTACTAGGAATTCCGTCCCCTTCAAAAGTTTTTCTTTGGGGAAAACCAAAATAAAAAGAGAATGGAAGAATTCTTCTTATTCCATAAGAAAATAAAGGAATCCTAGAATTCTATTTGCATAAGGTACGTTACGCCACACAATCTAAATATAAAAAAGGGTATGGGGCAATTAATGACTTTGAAAAAGCAAAATAGCTGATGAGAGAAGTTGTTGTTGAGAGATAGGAAAGTGGAATGAAATCCAGTCTTAGTCAAATATTTCATATCTCTTCTTGTCCAAACAGAAGGAAAAGGAGACAATTTGAGCTGAGCGGAAAATCCATACCTCTCTTATCCATTTAGAGCAGATGGATTGATTTATAAGAATCGAATGTTTTGTTTTTATGTTATTTTGTGATAGAATGAAAAGAATTCTATATAGAATGGATTGGGAATTATGCCTAGATCCCGTATAAATGGAAATTTCATTGATAAGACCTCCTCGATTGTAGCCAATATTTTATTGCAAATAATTCCGACAACCTCAGGGGAAAAAAGGGCATTTACTTATTATAGAGATGGTGCGATTTGACTCTTTTTTTTTTTTTTAGCCCTACCTACATCTCAGTCTTACGAGAAAGAGAGGGGGTTCGCATAGAGAGAACAAAATTAGTAAAGGAAACCCGCGCTTGGGGAAGGTGAGGTGAACTAACAATTCCTTCTGTCGTGTATCCTCGATTGATGTGGCCTCAGATGCTTCAATTGTAGATTTGAGTATTGAGCGAAAGGTTACACCTACAGGATCGGTTCTGTATTACAGGCCAATCCGACTCTACTAGTACCAATAGGCAGCATAGGGGAGAAAAGCACTACACCTCGAAATAGGAATCAACAAGAGAAAAACTTTGTTAGAAATTAGCCCTTTCCTGATCGGTATCAGGGTTGGGAAGAATGGTTGGGATAACAAACAACCATCAGGTTTGTACTTTGGATACCCTTATAACCATCAAAGGTCGTTGAAGTGGCTAATTCCTCTAAATAGGAGGCGTTGAGAACAAAGAAATTCTTGGAGCTATCGTTTTCCTCTAGCATTAATAGAATTCATTGGTGTTAAGAAAAACCTCTTGGGGGAAGGTTGGCTAGAGATTTCTTGGAAAAATACCAGCCCCTTTCGGTCCATAATGAGATGGGACTAATTCGATTTTCATTCTATAGATTTTTCACTTAGTACTATGTACAGAAGGGAGGAGCCGTATGAGATGAAAACCTCATGTACGGTTTTGGAACGGAGATTTTTTGAATAGAATGAACGACCGTAACGGATGTTGGCTCAATCCGAAGGAAATTATGCGGAAGCTTTGCAGAATTATTATGAAGCTACGCGACTAGAAATTGATCCCTATGATCGAAGTTATATACTATATAACATAGGCCTTATACACACAAGCAATGGAGAGCATACAAAGGCTTTGGAATATTATTTCCGGGCGCTAGAACGAAACCCCTTCTTACCGCAAGCTTTTAATAATATGGCCGTGATCTGTCATTACGTGCGACTATCTCCACTATAGAAGGAATAAAAAAAGAAAGGATGCAATTTTCTAGTAAATACTAGAAAAAAAGGGCTTTCTACATAGGGATCGTCAAAACAACGATTTTGCCCTATCAGCTGTAGGAAGGAAAGACACTTCACGAGAATCAAAATAGGAAGAAAGTAGAGCCTATACTACTATTCTATGGATAAAGCTCAAATTGATAGAGAAAACACCGTAAAGATCAATTAGTGAGCGACTGGGTCGATACAACTAAAAAAAACTGCTTCATTATACCATGATATGGGACAAAATTTAGGAATCCGCTTATGTAATAGAGCCGATCCACTAAGGGATTAAGCAGCGGTGTAGTATCAGATCCCAAAGATAGTAAGTTCTTTTTTCTTTCTTATGGGAAAAAGTCTTTTTCGAGGATTCTATAGAAATTTCATATATGAAAGAAACGAAACCGAGATAGTTACCTTTCAGAAAATTCGAACGAAGGATATAGGTCTATCTATGCTTCATTCTTCTGAAGGTGGGAGAAAAGATCAAACTGATTATTGATCAAAATTAGGGTTTGAAACTTAGGTAATTAACTTCTTCTGCTTAACCCAAGAAGAAATTGGATCTATTTTTGAGAAATCGAATTCAGTTAAGATAGGGGAAATTAAGATAGCAATTTCTGAGCCGTATGAGATAGGAAACTCTCAAGTACGGTTCTAGGGGAAGGAACCGCCTATTCCGACCGAGGAGAACAGGCCATTCTACAGGGTGATTCAGAAATTGCGGAAGCTTGGTTTGATCAAGCTGCTGAGTATTGGAAACAAGCTATAGCGCTTACTCCGGGAAATTATATTGAAGCACAGAACTGGTTGAAGATTACGAAGCGCTTTGAATTTGAATAAAACCACTCTCCATTTTCATAAAATGGGTGGTTTGGTTGTTGATCCATTAATCAAATAATTTAGGTAGGAAGATCGAATCAAGAATTTCATTATATCCCTTTCTTCTACCTTCGATTTTATATCATATTTCATAAGGATAAACAATAGGGATAGGCTCTAGAACAGAAGTAATAAAGCAAATAAAAGGTGACAATATAAATATTCCTACCTAATATATCAGGACGGTCTTATTAATAATTCTAAGGAGTTATCTTGGAATTTGGAATTGAATAAAAAAATCTATATTATGCTCACTCAAGGAAAGTAGATGTAGATAGGGGCTTATATCCTCAAAAAAATACACTAGCTTCTTAAATTAAAACGTAAAAAAAAGATTTTTTTGTTACGTCGGGAAATAATCTTCCAAGAGAACCAATGTCCGTTAGGCACCTAATCCTTATGTCATAATAGATCCGAACACTTGCCTCGGATTGACTTCAATATATAATTGCTCCAGTGAATAACTAAAAAAAAAATAGAAGGACGGTAGATAGTAAAGAAAAGGACTAATCATAATATCTATCTTTCAAAGATTCAATAAAAAGACAGTTGGCGGGTCTCTTTGTATGTCTTGTCCGGAAAGAGGAGGACTTAATGATTATTAATTCGCCGGAACCAGAAGTTAAAATTGCTGTGGATAGGGATCCTGTAAAAACATCTTTTGAGGAATGGGCCAGACCCGGGCATTTCTCAAGAACAATAGCTAAGGGCCCTGATACTACCACTTGGATCTGGAACCTACATGCTGATGCTCACGATTTCGATAGTCATACCGGTGATTTGGAGGAGATCTCCCGAAAAGTCTTTAGTGCTCATTTCGGTCAACTCTCCATTATCTTTCTTTGGTTGAGTGGCATGTACTTCCACGGTGCCCGTTTTTCCAATTATGAAGCATGGCTAAGTGATCCTACTCACATTGGACCCAGTGCTCAGGTAGTTTGGCCAATAGTAGGGCAAGAAATTTTGAATGGTGATGTAGGCGGGGGTTTCCGAGGAATCCAAATAACCTCTGGGTTTTTTCAGATTTGGCGAGCATCCGGAATAACTAGTGAATTACAACTCTATTGTACCGCAATCGGCGCATTGATTTTTGCATCGTTAATGCTTTTTGCTGGTTGGTTCCATTATCACAAAGCCGCTCCAAAATTGGCCTGGTTCCAAGATGTAGAATCCATGTTAAATCACCACTTAGCGGGGTTGTTAGGACTTGGATCTCTTTCTTGGGCGGGACACCAAATCCATGTATCTTTACCGATTAACCAATTTCTCGACGCTGGGGTTGATCCTAAAGAGATACCACTTCCTCATGAATTTATCTTGAATCGCGACCTTTTGGCTCAACTTTATCCTAGTTTTGCCGAAGGAGCAACCCCCTTTTTCACCTTGAATTGGTCCAAATATGCAGAATTTCTTAGTTTTCGCGGAGGACTAGATCCAATAACCGGTGGTCTATGGTTGAGCGATATTGCGCACCATCATTTAGCTATTGCTATTCTTTTCTTGATCGCAGGTCATATGTATAGGACCAACTGGGGTATTGGTCATGGACTTAAAGATATTTTGGAGGCCCATAAGGGCCCATTTACAGGACAAGGTCATAAGGGTCTCTATGAAATCCTAACAACGTCATGGCATGCTCAATTATCTCTTAACCTAGCTATGCTAGGCTCTACAACTATTGTT